CGAATGCTACTCAGCAGAATATGGAGGTACTTATGGCAGAACGGGCCGATCTGGTCTTTCACAATAAAGTGATAGATGGAACTGCTATGAAACTACTTATTAGCAGATTAATAGATCATTTCGGAATGGCATATACATCACATATCCTGGATCAAGTGAAGACTTTGGGTTTCCAGCAAGCCACTGCTACATCTATTTCATTAGGGATTGATGATCTTTTAACAATACCTTCTAAGGGGTGGTTAGTCCAAGATGCTGAACAACAAAGTTTTATTTTGGAGAAACACCATCATTATGGGAATGTACACGCGGTAGAAAAATTACGTCAATCCATTGAGATATGGTATGCTACAAGTGAATATTTGAGACAAGAAATGAATCCTAATTTTCGGATGACTGATCCTTCTAATCCAGTCCATCTAATGTCCTTTTCGGGAGCTCGAGGAAATGCGTCTCAGGTACATCAATTAGTAGGTATGAGAGGGTTAATGTCAGATCCCCAAGGACAAATGATTGATTTACCCATTCAAAGCAATTTACGCGAAGGGCTTTCTTTGACAGAATATATAATTTCCTGCTACGGAGCTCGAAAAGGAGTCGTGGATACTGCTGTACGAACATCAGATGCTGGATACCTCACGCGTAGACTTGTTGAAGTAGTTCAACACATTATTGTACGTAGAACAGATTGTGGTACTATTCGGGGTATTTCCATGAGTCCTCGGAGAGGGGTGACAGAAACGATTTTTGTCCAAACCCTAATTGGCCGTGTATTAGCAGACGATATATATATGGGGATACGATGCATTGCCACTCGAAATCAAGATATTGGGATTGGACTTGCCAATCGATTCATAACCTTTCGAGCACAACCAATATATATTCGGACCCCCTTTACTTGCAGGAATACGTCTTGGATTTGTCAATTATGTTATGGCAGAAGCCCCACTCACGGAGACCTCGTCGAATTAGGGGAAGCCGTAGGTATTATTGCGGGTCAATCGATTGGAGAACCGGGGACTCAACTAACATTAAGAACTTTTCATACGGGTGGAGTATTCACAGGCGGTACTGCCGAACATGTACGAGCTCCTTCTAATGGAAAAATAAAGTTCAATGAGTATTTGGTTCATCCCACACGTACCCGTCATGGGCATCCTGCTTTTCTATGTTCTATAGACTTATATGTAACTATTGAGAGTCGGGATATTATACATAATGTGAATATTCCACCAAAAAGTTTGATTTTAGTTCAAAATGATCAATATGTAGAATCTGAACAAGTGATTGCTGAGATTCGTGCTGGAGCGTCCACTTTTCATTTTAAAGAGAAGGTTCGAAAACATATTTATTCTGAATCACAAGGAGAAATGCACTGGAGTACCGATGTCTATCATGCACCTGAATATACATATAGTAATGTTCATCTATTACCAAAAACAAGTCATTTATGGATATTAGCAGGAAGTCCGTGCAGATCCAGTATAGTGTCTTTTTCGCTCCACAAGGATCAAGATCAAATGAATGTTCATTCTTTTTCTGTCGACGAAATAGATATCTCTGACCTCTCAATTACTAATGATCGAGTAAGACATAAATTGTTGGAGCCTTCTGGTAAAAAAGATAGGGAAATTCTTGACTATTCAAGACTTGATCGAATCATATCCAATGGTCATTCGAATTTCATGTATCCTTCAATTCTCCAAGAGAATTCTGATTTCTTGGCGAAAAGGCGAAGAAAGAGATTTCTCATCCCATTACAATATGATCAAGAACGAGAGAAAGAACTAATACCCTCTTTTGGTATTTCGATTGAAATACCCATAAATGGTATTTTACGTAGAAATAGTATTCTTGCTTATTTTGATGATCCACGATACAGAAGAAAGAGTTCGGGAATTACTAAATATGGGACCGTAGAGGTAGATTCCATCGTAAAAAAAGAAGATTTGATTGAGCGTCGAGCAGCAAAAGAATTTAGTCCAAAATACCAAATGAAAGTGGATCGGTTTTTTTTTATTCCCGAAGAAGTGCATATCTTACCCGGATCTTCGTCCATAATGGTCCGGAACAATAGTATCATTGGAATAGATACACAACTCGCTTTAAATACAAATACAAGAAGCCGAGTAGGTGGATTAGTCCGAGTGGAGATAAAAAAAAAAAGTATTGAACTTAAAATCTTTTATGGAGATATTCATTTTCCCGGAGAAACAGATAAGATATCCAGACACAGCGGCATTTTGATACCACCAGAAACAGAAAAAAAAAATTCTAATGAATCAAAAAAATTGAAAAATTGGATCTATGTCCAACGGATCGCACCTACCAAAAAAAAGTATTTTGTTTTGGTTCGGCCCGTAGTCACATATGAAATAGCTGATGGAATAAATTTAGCAAAACTTTTCACTCAAGATCTATTGCAGGAAAAGGATAATGTCCAACTTAGAGTTGTCAATTATATCCTTTATGGAAATGGAAAGTCAATTCGAGGAATTTATCACACAAGTATTCAATTAGTTCGGACTTGCTTAGTATTGAATTGGGACCAAGAAAAAAACGGTTCTATAGAAGAGGTTCATGCTTCCTTTGTTGAGGTAAGGGCAAATGATCTGATTTTCGATTTCATAAGAATTGAGTTAGTCAAGTTTACTATTTCATATACCGGAAAAAGATATGATACGGCAGGTTCAGGATTGATTCCCGATAATGGCACCAATATCAACCCTTTTTATTCCAAAGCGAAGATTCCATTAGTTACCCAGCATCAAGGAACTATTGGTACGTTGTTGAATCGAAATAAGGAATGCCGATCTTTGATAATTTTGTCATCAGTTAATTGTTTTCGAGTTGGTCCATTCAACGGTTCGAAATATAACAATGTGGCAAAAGGATCGAATCCTGTAACTCCAATTAGGGATTTGTTGGGTCCCTTAGGTACTATTGTACCTAAAATAGTGAACTTTTATTCATCTTACTATTTAATAACTCATAATAAGATCTTGTTAAACAAATATTGGCTATTTGCCATTCACAATTTTAAACAGATTTTCCAAGTACTTGAAGTACTTAAATACTGTTTAATAGATGAAAATAGGAGTATTTATAATCCCGGTCCATGCAATAACATCATTTTGAATCCATTCCGTTTGAATTGGTGCTTTCTACATCACAATTATTGTGAAGAGACATCCACAATAATTAACATTGGACAATTTATTTGTGAAAATATATGTCTATTTAAATATAGACCACACATAAAAAAATCTGGTCAAATTTTAATTGTTCATATTGATTCCTTAATTATAAGATCAGCTAAGCCCTATTTGGCCACTCCAGGAGCGACTGTTCATGGACATTATGGAGAAACCCTTTCTGAAGGAGATACATTAGTTACATTTATATATGAAAAATCCCGATCTGGTGACATAACACAAGGTCTTCCAAAAGTGGAACAAATCTTAGAAGTGCGCTCAATTGGTTCAATATCGATGAACCTTGAAAGGAGAGTTGAAGGTTGGAACGAACATATACCAAGAATTCTTGGAATTCCTTGGGGATTCTTAATTGGAGCTGAACTAACGATAGCCCAAAGTCGTATCTCTTTGGTTAATAAGATCCAAAAGGTTTATCGATCCCAGGGGGTACAGATCCATAATAGACATATAGAGATTATTGTACGGCAAGTAACATCTAAAGTGTTGGTTTCAGAAGATGGAATGTCTAATGTTTTTTTACCTGGAGAATTAATCGTATTGTTGCGAGCAGAACGAGCAGGGCGTGCTTTAGACGAAGCGATCTGTTATCGGGCCATTTTATTGGGAATAACGAGGGCATCTCTGAATACTCAAAGTTTCATATCCGAAGCAAGTTTTCAAGAAACTGCTAGAGTTTTAGCAAAAGCTGCTCTGCGGGGTCGTATTGATTGGTTGAAGGGTCTGAAAGAGAATGTTGTTCTGGGGGGGATTATCCCCGTGGGTACCGGATTCAAAAAATTAGTGCACCGGTCAAGACAAGACAAAAATATTTGTTTGGAAACTAAAAAGAAAAATTTATTCGAATTGAAAATGAGAGATATTTTATTACACCATAGAGAATTTTTATGTTCTTGCGCCCCAAGCAATTTTTATGACACACCAGAGAAATCATTTACGCGAATTCATAATTCTTAAGGATATATTTATTCTTTTTACTTTCTAGTTATTGATTTGGTAATAAATAAAATGAAGTAAGTAATAAAAAAATGAATGGTTTGGGCTGTGTATCAACGGTCAATTTTGGTAGAAGGTTCCGTAGGAACAATTATTTATTTGTTAAAAATAAAAAAAAAAAGAGGGAAAAATGACAAGAAGATATTGGAACATCCATTTGGAAGAGATGATGGAAGCAGGAGTTCATTTTGGTCATGGTACTAAAAAATGGAATCCTAGAATGGCCCCTTACATCTCTGCAAAGCGTAAAGGTATTCATATTATAAATCTTACTAGAACTGCTCGTTTTTTATCAGAAGCCTGTGATTTAGTTTTTGATGCAGCAAGTCGAGGAAAAAACTTCTTAATCGTTGGTACCAAAAATAAAGCAGCGGATTTAGTAGCATCAGCTGCAATAAGGGCTCGATGTCATTATGTTAATAGAAAATGGCTTGGTGGTATGCTAACGAATTGGTCCACTACGGAAACGAGACTTCAGAAGTTCAGAGACTTAAGAGCAGAACAGAAGATGGGGAAATTCAACCGTCTCCCTAAAAGAGATGCGGCAATGTTGAAGAGAAAATTATCTACTTTGCAAACATATCTGGGCGGGATCAAATATATGACTGGGTTGCCTGATATTGTAATCATCGTTGATCAGCAAGAAGAATATACAGCTCTTCGAGAATGTCTCATTTTGGGAATTCCCACGATTTGTTTAATCGATACAAATTGTGACCCAGATCTCGCAGATATTTCGATTCCAGCCAACGATGATGCTATAGCTTCAATCCGATTGATTCTTAATAAATTAGTATCCGCAATTTGTGAGGGTCGTTCTAGCTATATAAGAAGTCGTTGATTATGATTATGTTATGATTAAGAATAATAAAATTAGTTAATTATTTTGATTTATTGGATCGGTTACTATTCTTGTCTTAAATTTTTAAAAAGAGATAAATGGGATATTGATATTATGTTATGTGATTTCTTGGTATCCTAAATATACGATTAATAATGAAAGTAGATGAGTTGAGAAAGAGACGGTTGAATCAAAATAATTCTTTTTTTTTGAAGTTCGATTTCTGTCAGAGGACAATATGAATGTTATACCATGTTCCATTAAAACACTCAAAGGGTTATACGATATATCAGGTGTAGAAGTAGGCCAACATTTATATTGGCAAATAGGAGGTTTACAAATTCATGCCCAAGTACTTATCACTTCTTGGGTTGTAATTGCTATCTTATTAGGTTCAGTCATCATAGCTGTTCGGAATCCACAAACCATTCCGACCGATGGGCAGAATTTCTTCGAATATGTCCTTGAATTTATTCGAGATTTGAGCAAAACTCAGATTGGAGAAGAATATGGTCCTTGGGTTCCCTTTATTGGAACTATGTTCCTATTTATTTTTGTTTCTAATTGGTCAGGTGCCCTTTTACCTTGGAAAATCATACAGTTACCTCATGGGGAGTTAGCCGCCCCCACGAATGATATAAATACTACTGTTGCTTTAGCTTTACTCACGTCAGTGGCATATTTTTATGCGGGTCTTACCAAAAAAGGATTAGGTTATTTCGGAAAATACATTCAACCGACTCCAATACTTTTACCAATTAACATCCTAGAGGATTTCACAAAACCTTTATCTCTTAGTTTTCGACTTTTTGGAAATATATTGGCTGATGAATTAGTAGTTGTTGTTCTTGTTTCTTTAGTACCTTTAGTAGTTCCTATACCTGTCATGTTTCTTGGATTATTTACAAGTGGTATTCAAGCTCTTATTTTTGCAACTTTAGCTGCGGCTTATATAGGGGAATCCATGGAGGGTCATCATTGATTTGTTTTCGAAATAGTCTTCTTTCTTTTTAAGCTTATCCCAATTGAGGCAATGCATAGTTCAAGATAATCTACTTGGTTCTTGGTTGGGGAATATAATAGATAGAAATACATATATATATGCGATTATAGTTGTAAGAGGAAAGATAGGCGATATTACGAAATGGTGGATGGGGTAGAGGGGTCACATTAGATATATGGAATGCCTATAAGTCCAGCCACAGCCCCTGTATATCTTTCAAAGAATTATTCTAGAATCCGATTCAATTTAAAATGCAGGTGGTTTACGTTATGAAAGAAACAAACGTATATGTGATATTAGATATATACTAGTTATATATTATATCGGGGTTATCCCTGTCCATATTATTTTATTCAAAGCTTTAGTTAGTTACTTCGACTCAATAGATTTTAGTGATCAAATAAGTAATAATTCATTGGTTGATTGTATCATTAACCATTTTTTTTTGGTGCGAGGAACCTATCATCATGAATCCACTGATTTCCGCCGCTTCCGTTATTGCTGCTGGATTGGCCGTAGGGCTTGCTTCTATTGGGCCCGGAGTTGGTCAAGGTACTGCTGCAGGCCAAGCCGTAGAAGGTATTGCGAGACAACCAGAAGCAGAAGGAAAAATACGAGGTACTTTATTGCTTAGTCTAGCTTTTATGGAAGCTTTAACAATTTATGGACTGGTCGTGGCATTAGCGCTTTTATTTGCGAATCCTTTTGTTTAATTTAATCCTAGAATGAAAATGTAAAAAAGCACGTTACGTACTTTTTTCTTATTTTATTAACTCGTTGTCGTTTGCTTCTGTGAATGATATCAATACTTTAACTCCTACAATTATGTATTTGTTGCGACAATACCCTGGGAAGGACTGATTTGAGGATGAGGAATTAGTGGATTCGCTCGCTTTTTTCCTTCCCGTCCTTAGTTTAGTACGATGGAATTTTGACTTTGATTTTAAGAAGTGTTTAAACAAAGTAGATATTTTGGAATTGACACGAGACTTAAGACCTAACTTAATAAATATTTTATCAGAAACTTCAAAAAAAGAAAAAAAAAAATCATAAATTTTGTAATTCTCAAATTCAATAAATAGATTTAATCTACTCCCATTAAAAATGGGAAATTAAGAAAAAAAAAAAAGAAATCGATAAAAAAAAAGGGCGAGCCAGGTGATACAAAAAGAACTCTGTTCTTTGTTAGTCCTATCTATAAGAGGAGAGTATATGAAAAATGTAACCGATTCTTTCGTTTCTTTAGGCCACTGGCCATCCGCCGGGAGTTTCGGGTTTAATACCGATATTTTAGCAACAAATCCAATAAATCTAAGTGTAGTGCTTGGTGTATTGATTTATTTTGGAAAGGGAGTGTGTGCGAGTTGTATATTTCAAGAATAGGTTGGATCCAATCGGCTGCACTTTATTTATGTTATTATATATTTGATTTTTATATTTTATAG